AAGAAATAATTTGTAGAAATGTCTAATAAAAATAAGATTCTTTCAATATCCAAATTATCTTTCATACCCACCAATTTATTATTACAATTAGTTATTGTGGGGGACCCACTAAGGTCCTTGTTCACTGGAAATGGAAGGTCAAAATGATTAAATGAAATGATTCAGATTCATCGCGCCTATCGAAGAATTTCGATGTTTGAATCGAGGGTTCTTAAAATAAGACTTATCTGATCTTATAAATTGTTAGAATTTCTTTTTTTAGTGAATAAATCCTGAATGTTTATGGGACAGTATTCAAATTAAAGATCTCATCGAAAACTTACAGCAGCTTGCCAAACAAGGGCTAAGAGAAAAAAGAGCACAGGTATGACTGGCATAAAATCTATGATTGGATTGAAAAAAGCGTAAGCCTCGGGTAATTTAGCAAAGAAAAAACTACTCGAATGAAGGGCAGAATTAAGACAGATACTGATCAAACTAAAGATATTAAGCATAACAAAACATTTCATTCTTGAGGATAAATTGTATTTTGATTGAGTTATCGATATAAGGGAAAAATTAAGAAAGGGAAAAAAAAAATCCTGCTTTTTTTGACGCACCCAATCAAAAATCCTTACATTCTCACACGAAAATAGAAGGAACCATACTTTCATACAATATCTTAATTGAATTCTATATAATGATCAACAAATTCAATTTAATTTTACAACTACACGTGTAAAATCCTAGCAACAATCTAATGGATTGCATTCATAGTGGGGTGGGAATTGACGAACGACCAATACCTATATTAGTGTTTATTAGCGTTGCATAAAAATAAAAATGGGGCGTAGCCAAGTGGTAAGGCAGCGGGTTTTGGTCCCGCCATTCGGAGGTTCGAATCCTTCCGTCCCAGAGCATCCCGGTTTTCTCATAATATAGTTAAAGAATGTTCTTAATAATTTTCTAAATCTTCTATTTGTGATTGAGGTAAGATGGGAACGGGGATGAATGTATAATATAATTCAAAAAAAAGAATGGGTTCTTCCGCGTATGCATGTCTGGCTCATAGTCATATTGAAGTTACTTAGATAAACCTTACGTCCTATATTTATTTAGATTTAATTTGTTTTATTTCACTTTGCTGCATTCTTAATCGAAATGTGAAAGAAAAACCTCTATATTCCCCAACTTCCTTATGTTACTTTATATATTTCTTATTTAAAAATAGGGTGAATTCCCTCTTGATCCCGAATTCTAAAATGTTTCATTCAGAAAATAGGGGGTTAACAAAATAGAATCCTGAGACTTCTCCAGATAAATATCCACCCGTACCTTATAGAATAAAATATGGATTACATTACTATGTTCCGATTGGGCCAATGACTATTCATGATTCCATATTGAATCAATTCCATACCGGTTCCAATTGAGAGGAATGTTATGGTAAAACTTCGTTTAAAACGATGTGGTAGAAAGCAACGTGCGACTTGAAGGACATGATCGGTTGTGGATTTTTGTATCCATCATTTTTATATAAGGTGCTCTTTACTCGACATAATTTGTTCTGTTCTACTATAACTCCTATTTAGTTTTAGTTCTGTTGTAAGTAAATAGTACACAGTGGAGCTCGAGAAGAAATGATTGATTCATTTCTCAGAGGCAAGGATCTAGGGTTAGTGTCAATCAATAAGTTGTTTCAACTTCGTAAGTATATCTTTGATATAGAAATTGAAAGGATCCAATTCCTATAAAAGTGACTTTTGGATTCAAAATTTTTATTGGAATTGAGAAAAACTATTTTGATCAAAAGTGTATCACATGGGAATCAATCGTTCGTATGATTCTTCGATAGAAAGAAATAAAAAAAAAAGGTATGTTGCTGCCTTTTTGAAACGATTAAGGATCACCGAAGTAATGTCTAAACCCAACGATTCAAAACAAAGATAAAGGATCTCGTAACAAGAAAACGCCCTTTCAATTGTCTCAACAATTCAATTGGAGCCAAATCAAATTAAAGAATCAAAAAATTTGATTAGAAACGAGACAAAAAGAGGTTTAGAGACAGCTCAATAAACGAAATGCCAAGGCTCTAAGGAGTTTCCTTTTAACTCTTTGAGAATTATCCAACTTGAGTTATAAGTACGAATGATTTTTTGGGAAAAGCGGGAAGGAAGAAGAATAAACGAATCAAATCATAGTCTAATTTATTTGATTTGAGGATTTTAGAGATCTATTTGTCACTCTATTCTATCACTCTATAATAGAAAGAGACATAAATTCTAAATCTATAGAAATTCATTCTTTATAGAGCCGTACGAGGATAAAACCTCCTATACGTTTCTAAGGGGGGCATTGTTCATCTACATCTATCCCAATGAGCTATCTATCGAATCGTTGCAATTGATGTTCGATCTCGAAGAGAAGGAAGGGATCTTCGGAAAGTGGGTTTTTACGATCCGATAAAGAGTCAAACTTATTTAAACGTTCCCGCTATTCTATATTTCCTTGAAAAAGGCGCTCAACCTACAGGAACCGTTCATGATATTTCAAAGAAGGCAGAGATTTTTAAGTAACCTCGCGTTAATTTAATTAAAAATTAAACGAAATAGAAATAAAAGTATAAAAGTATTAAAAAAAAAAAAAGAATTAACGACAAAAAGATTTTCTATGTGATATGGGAGGGATAGAAAAAAGATCGAGTGAGTAGATGAACTAAGAGGATCCATAAAATTATAGGATTCTCCTCAATCCGGTGGTTGAAACTCCACAAAAAAAGAAAAAAAGTCTAGCCTGCTTATTGTACCTTGACGGATATTGAATAAACTCGCGATTTTTTTCTTATCCTTAGTTATTTCTTTTATCCACTATTCACCCAAACTTTTTATTATCTATGTAGTGCCAATCCAACACAAGTCTTTTTTTTTTTCTTGACGTTCATATTGACAATAGTGTATGGAATAAATATAATTCCATCGTGGATAAATAGATCTATTTATCTCCGACCCCCCAAAAAAAAGTTTTATTTTTTCTTTTACTTATAGAAATCTAAAATTTTTCTTTTTTTTTTTTTCTTGTGTTTCTAGTTTAATGTTTTGATGGGGTCGCGCAATCCAATCTCGTTATTTTGATTCCGATCGTATCTACACACCAAAATTACATTAATTCGGGTTGCTAACTCAACGGTAGAGTACTCGGCTTTTAAGTGCGGCTAGAATCTTTTACACATTTGGATGAAGGAACGAATTCGTCCATACCGTTGGTAGAGTTTGTAAGACCACGACTGATCCTGAAAGGGAACGAATGGAAAAAACAGCATGTCGTATCAATGAAGAACTCTAAGAGTACTTCCTCCTTACCGGATCAGTACAAAAATAGAAATTACTAGTGGGTCGAGTAAATAAATGGATAGAGCCATAGGGCTCCAATTATAGGGAAACAAAAAGCAACGAGCTTCTGTTCTTAAATTCGAATGATTTCCCGGTCTAATTAGACGTTAAAAATATATTAGTACCTGATGCGGAAAAAGGTTCTCCCATAACCATACTAAGTGGATTCTCTATTTTTTTTATGAATCCTAATTATTAACTATATCCCTCTTCTAGAGTGGAGGCGAATGTGTAGAGGAAACGGTATATTGATAAACAGAATTGATTCTAAAGTCAAAAGAGCGATCGGGTTGCAAAAATAAAGGGTTTCTAACAATTTCCATATCCTAATAACAAACACAAAGCAATTGGATGGAAAAAGGGAGAATCCGTTGATTAGCTTATCTGTCTCCAGGGTTTTTATTTTTTTTTTTTGACTATATACCTTGTTTTGACTGTATCGCACTATGTATCATTTTATATGATAGCCCAAGAAATCCCCTGCCCTTGGTTAAAATCTATTTTAAAATGGAAGAGTTACAAGGATATTTAGCAATAGATAGATCTCGACAACAAGACTTCCTATATCCACTTCTATTTCAGGAGTATATTTATGCACTTGCTCATGATCATGGTTTAAATGGATCGATTCTTTATGATTCTATCGATAATTTAGGTTATGACAATAAATTCAGTTCACTGATTGTGAAACGTTTAATTACTCGAATGTATCAACAGAAGCCTTTGGTTATTTTTGATAATGATTCTCAACAACATAAATTTGTGGATCATAAGAATCATTTTTATTCTCAAATGATATCAGAGGGCTGTGCAATCATTGTGGAAATTCCATTTTCACTGCAATTAATATCTTCCCTAGAAGGGAAAAAAGAAATAGCAAAATCTAAAAATTTACGATCAATTCATTCAGCATTTCCCTTTTTAGAGGATAAATTATCGCATTTAAATCATGTATTGGATATACTAATACCCCACCCCATCCATCTGGAACTTTTGATTCAACCCCTTCGCTGTTGGATACAAGATATCCCCGCTTTGCATTTATTGCGATTCTTTCTTTATGAGTTTCAGAATTGGAATAATCTTATTACTCAAAAACCGAAATATATTTCGGTTTTTTCAAACGAGAATCGAAGATTATTCTTGTTCCTATATAATTTTCATGTATATGAATGCGAATCGATATTCCCCTTTCTCCGTAAACAATCTGCTCATTTACGATCAACATCTTCTAGCGCCTTTCTTGAGAGAACACATTTTTTTGGAAAAATAGAACATTTTTTGGTAGTTTTTCGTAATGATTTTCACACCATCCTCTGGGTTTTCAAGGACCTTTTCATACATTATGTCAGATATCAAGGAAAAGCTATTCTGGCTTTAAAGGGAACTCCTCTTCTGATGAATAAATGGAAGTATTACCTTATAAATCTCTGGCAATATAATTTCTACTTGTGGTCTCAACCAGATAGGATTCATATAAACCAATTATACAACCATTCCCTCGATTTTTTGGGCCATCTTTCAAGTGTACGACTAAAGCCTTCTGTGGTTAGGAGTCAAATGTTAGAAAATTCATTTATTATAGATATTGCTATAAAAAAGTTTGATACTATAGTCCCAATAATTACTTTG